AATGAAGTGCCTGATTAAAGGGTTACTGTGATAGAGTAAATCATGTAATTTATTACCTTCATTATATCTAATAGATTTAAACTATTTCCTAAAGTATCAAAAACTTTCGTGCATCACACACCTAAATATAAAAAGGTAAGCTAAATAAAGCTAATGGGTTCATACCCCGTAAATAGGACCTGCCTCCTTTTTAATCTTCTTAAATCCATCTAAAATTTTATTTGTCTCGTGTTTAATCCTCGGAACACTAATTTCTATCTCTTCAAATTCATGATTAGGGGTTTGAATTGGATTAGAAATTAATCTTCTCTCATTTATCCCCTTGATAACAAATCATAATAACATTTTAACAACCGAAGCTTCTTTAAAATACTTTTTAATTCAAGCGTTTGCTTCAGCTACTCTTCTCTTCTCCATTATCATATCTTATTTAATATCCTACACTACCTTTCAATTTGATACTGAAATTTCGTATTCAATCCTTATTATTTCTGCCTTATTATTAAAAATGGGAGCTGCCCCCTTCCACTTTTGATTTCCAGGTACAATAGAAGGATTGAATTGATGAAATGCCTTTATTTTAATAACATGACAAAAAATTGGCCCCCTTATCCTCCTCTCTTATGTTATTTCCACTAACACCTTCATCATTGCTATTATTGTAACTTGCACAATTATCGGTTCAATCGGAGGGCTAAACCAAACTTCCTTACGAAAATTAATAGCCTACTCATCAATCAATCACCTAGGTTGAATAATCGCTGCCCTAACTATAGGGAATAACTTATGAATTTTTTACTTTCTTATATATACATTTTTAACCGCCTCAATTGTATTTCTCTTTAACTGTTTCCAAATTTATCATATAAATCAAAACTTCCTTATACTAAGCCACACCCCTACAATTAAATTCTGTTTATTTACTTCTTTACTGTCACTGGGAGGACTCCCCCCTTTCCTCGGGTTTCTTCCTAAATGAATAGTTATTCAAACTATAAGAGAAACCATAAGCATTTTTGTTGTAACAGTGATAGTAATCACAACTTTATTTACCCTTTTTTACTATCTACGTATTACATTCAGAGCCTTCTTACTGAGTTACTCAGACATTAAATGAAATTCTTTTCCAATTTTAAACAATAACTCTCTCTTCAAACTGATAATCTTAGCTTCCATTTCCACATTTGGTTTAAGTCTTAGAACCTTGATATTTTCCCTACTTTAATCAAGGTTTTAAGTTAAAAAAACTAATAGCCTTCAAAGCTATCAATAAAATAAATCTTTTTAAACCTTAGTAAGTATTCCTTACCCCATTAGAATTGCAGTCTAAGATCATTTCTTGACTATAAGGCTTGGTGAAAGAGTAATTACTCGTCTATAAATTTACAGTTTATCGCCTATAACTCAGCCACTTCACCGCACAAATGATTATTCTCAACAAATCACAAAGACATTGGAACCCTATACTTTATTTTTGGAGCCTGAGCTGGGATAGTGGGTACATCCTTAAGCCTCCTTATCCGAGCTGAATTAGGTCAACCCGGTTACCTTATTGGAGACGATCAAATTTATAATGTAATCGTAACAGCTCACGCTTTCGTTATAATTTTCTTTATAGTTATACCCATTATAATTGGTGGCTTCGGAAACTGATTAGTTCCCTTAATACTTGGCGCCCCCGATATGGCCTTCCCACGAATAAATAACATAAGCTTCTGATTGCTGCCCCCTTCACTCACTCTTTTACTCGCCAGAAGTTTGATTGAAAACGGGGCCGGCACAGGTTGGACCGTCTACCCACCACTTTCAGCAGGAATCGCCCACGCCGGGGCATCCGTGGACCTTGCTATCTTTTCTTTGCACTTGGCTGGGGTATCTTCAATCCTTGGGGCTGTCAATTTTATTACAACTACAATTAATATACGAACCCCGGGAATATCCCTAGATCAAACCCCCCTATTTGTCTGATCTGTAGCCATTACTGCCTTACTTCTCCTTTTATCCCTCCCAGTTCTTGCTGGAGCTATCACAATACTCTTAACAGATCGAAACCTAAATACTACTTTCTTTGACCCCGCCGGAGGGGGAGACCCCATTTTATATCAACACTTATTTTGATTCTTCGGCCACCCCGAAGTGTATATTCTTATTCTACCCGGATTTGGGATAATTTCTCATATCATTAGTCAGGAGAGCGGGAAAAGGGAAGCCTTCGGAACTTTAGGTATAATTTATGCAATACTTGCTATTGGTCTACTTGGATTTGTAGTGTGAGCCCACCATATATTTACAGTAGGCATAGATGTTGACACACGTGCTTACTTCACATCCGCTACTATAATTATTGCTGTCCCAACTGGTATTAAAATTTTTAGTTGATTAGCTACACTTCACGGTACACAATTAAATTATAGCCCGTCCCTATTATGAGCATTAGGATTTGTCTTTCTCTTCACTATCGGGGGATTAACGGGAGTAGTTCTTGCTAATTCATCTATTGATATTATTCTTCATGACACCTACTATGTAGTTGCCCACTTCCACTACGTATTATCAATAGGAGCTGTATTTGCAATTATAGCAGGATTTATCCACTGATACCCCTTATTTACTGGATTAACTTTAAATAATAAATGACTCAAAATTCAATTCATAACCATATTCATTGGGGTCAATCTTACCTTTTTCCCCCAACACTTTCTTGGTCTTGCAGGAATACCACGTCGATACTCTGATTACCCAGATTCTTATACAGCCTGAAACATCGCCTCCAGCCTAGGCTCAACTATTTCATTTATTGGTATCATAATACTCATTTTTATCATATGAGAAAGAATGATTAGACAACGAACAGTATTATTCCCCCTTAATATAGTAAGCTCTTTAGAATGATATCAAACCTTACCTCCGGCTGAACATAGTTATTCTGAATTACCAATATTAACTAATTTCTAATATGGCAGAATAGTGCAATAGATTTAAGCTCTATACATAAAGATTATCTTTTATTAGAACCAATGGCCACCTGATCAGATCTAAATCTCCAAAATAGAGCAAGCCCTCTAATAGAACAATTAACCTTTTTCCATGATCATGCATTAATAATTCTCCTAATTATTACTGTTTTAGTAGCTTATATCATAACTTCATTATTCTTCAATAAATACACTCATCGATTCCTCCTTGAAGGACAAACCATCGAAGTTATTTGAACTATCCTCCCTGCCATTACATTAATTTTTATCGCACTCCCCTCTTTACGTCTCTTATACCTTCTGGATGAATCAATAAATCCGATAATCACTCTTAAAACAATTGGCCACCAATGATATTGAAGCTATGAATATACAGATTTCCATACTCCCTATGAATTTGACTCATATATAACTCCCTATAACGAATTACCAAACGACGGGTTCCGACTTCTTGATGTAGACAATCGTACCATCTTACCTATAAATACTCAAGTACGAATACTCGTAACTGCAGCAGATGTATTACACTCATGAACAGTTCCTGCATTAGGTGTAAAAGTTGACGCAACCCCTGGTCGATTAAATCAAACAAACTTCTTTATCAATCGGCCGGGCTTATTTTATGGTCAATGTTCCGAAATTTGTGGGGCTAATCATAGCTTTATGCCAATCGTAATTGAAAGAACAAACACACCAACTTTTATTAAATGAATTCTTAATTCTATTAACTCATCATCAGATGACTGAAAGTAAGTACTGGTCTCTTAAACCATTTTATAGTAACTAACACCTACTTCTGATGAAGAAATTAGTTAAATAATAACATTAATATGTCATATTGAAATTATTAACTTACATTAATATTTCTTTATTCCGCAAATAGCGCCCATAAGATGACTAACCTTATTTTTCTTCTTCTCTCTCTCTTTAATAATTTTTACAATCCTAAACTACCCCCTAATATCCCAAACATGTCAAATAATAGATAAAACAACAAAATCTCTTCCCACATCCTTAACTTGAAAATGATAACAAATCTTTTCTCAGTTTTTGACCCCTCTGCAAGTATCGCAACTCTCCCCCTAAACTGATTAAGTACTTTCCTAGGAATTTTAATATTACCCCTGTCATTTTGACTTCTCCCTTCACGATTTAGCTTTATTTGGCATTCAATCACCAACACTCTCCATAATGAATTTAAAACACTCATTGGTCCAACAAACAAAGGAAGCACTTTTATCTTTATTTCTTTATTTTCATTAATTCTATTTAATAACTTCTTAGGCTTATTCCCGTACATTTTCACAAGTTCTAGTCACCTAGCAATAACCTTAACCTTAGCCCTTCCTCTCTGACTGAGATTTATAATCTATGGGTGAATTAATCACACCCAGCACATATTCGCCCATCTTGTCCCCCAAGGTACCCCGCCTATTCTTATACCTTTTATAGTTTGTATCGAAACCATTAGAAATATCATCCGACCTGGCACATTAGCTGTACGGTTAGCAGCCAACATAATTGCTGGCCACCTATTATTAACCTTACTAGGAAACACAGGTCCTTCTCTTTCATCATCTATACTCAACCTTCTTATTATAGCTCAACTAGCTTTATTAACCCTTGAATGCGCAGTTGCAGTAATTCAATCCTACGTCTTTGCCATCCTTGTAACCCTATATTCTAGAGAAGTAAATTAATAAATGTCAACACACGCTAATCATCCCTATCACTTAGTCAATCCTAGCCCCTGGCCTCTAACCGGGGCATTAGGGGCCCTAGCCCTAACCGGGGGGTTAATTAAATGATTCCACCAATATAATATATCCCTACTCCTTTTAGGTATTGCAATTATACTATTAACAACTATTCAATGATGACGAGACATTACACGTGAAGGGACATATCAAGGGCTTCATACCCTGCCTGTAAATTACGGATTACGATGAGGAATAATTTTATTTATTATCTCAGAAGTATTTTTCTTTATTTCATTCTTCTGGGCCTTTTTCCACAGTAGCTTATCCCCCGCTATCGAATTAGGTACTCTTTGACCTCCTACTGGAATTCAACCTTTTAACCCTTTACAAATCCCCCTTTTAAATACAAGAATCCTACTAGCCTCAGGAGTAACTGTAACTTGAACCCATCATAGATTAATAGAAAGAAATTACAGTCAAGCAACACAAGGTTTATTTTTCACCATTCTCCTTGGTATTTATTTTACTATCTTACAAGCTTATGAATATATTGAGGCACCTTTTACAATCGCCGACTCCACATATGGATCAACATTTTTTGTAGCTACAGGTTTCCACGGACTTCATGTAATTATTGGAACAACATTCCTAGCTATTTGTTTATACCGCCATCTACTATCTCATTTCTCACCCAATCATCACTTTGGATTTGAAGCTGCCGCATGATACTGACACTTTGTAGACGTAGTTTGGCTATTCTTATATATCACTATTTACTGATGAGGTAGATATTTATTTAGTATATTTGTACATTTGACTTCCAATCAAAAAGATTGACATAATCAAAATAAATAATTTGATTAATATACACAATTTCTTTAATCATTATAACTTTAGCAATCATCGTTATACTTATAGCTACCACCCTTTCAAAAAAATCAATTAATGACCGAGAAAAAACTTCCCCATTTGAATGTGGATTCGATCCTAAAAGATCTGCTCGGCTACCTTTCTCGCTACGATTCTACCTTATCGCTGTAATTTTCTTAATTTTCGACGTAGAAATCGCCTTACTCCTACCTATAACAATTTTAATACAATGATCTAATATCACCTCCTGACTTACTGTCAGTATCCTATTCCTCCTTATCCTATTAATCGGATTATTTCACGAATGAAACCAGGGGGCACTAGAATGAGCCAATTAGGGTTGTAGTTAATAATAACATTTGAATTGCACTCAAAAAGTACTGATTCCAGTCTACCTTAAAATAAGAAGCAATAATTGCACTCAGTTTCGACCTGAGCCTTTGATGAATACATCCTTATTTGTGTATTATTATTAGTAATTAATTGAAACCAAAAAGCGGTATATTACTGTTAATAATATCATTGAATAATTATTCCAATTAAAGAAATGTGATGACCAAATTAAAGCTGCTAACTTTGTATTTTAACGGTTTAAATCCGTTAACATTTCTATTTATATAGTTTAATAATAAAACAATACATTTTCATTGTATAAATAATATTCCAATATTTATAAATGTTTAAGAATCATCAATCTCCTTAACAGCTTCAATGTTACGCTCTATATAAGCTACTTAAACAAAATATAATAAAAACTAATCTACATACTCACAGTACAAAACTAATTAAATAAACCTTTAAACTATTATTTTGCCACCATTGCATAACAATAGAATAATTTATTCCTCAATTATAAAATATTTGACCACCTCAATCTTCTCTTCAGCCCTGATCAAATCTCCTATAAATTTGACTACCCCAAAATAAGGGATAATAATTTATCCCATAAGTAGAAATAAAAGGTATAAACCACATTGAACCCATAAAAAAAATACTCGAATAATACTTAAACCCCTGTAAATTATACGACATCTCTGATTTAGATAGTTCATACCCTAATCAACCCCCTAGTCTTCTCACAATCACTACTAACAATTTTATTATCAAAGGTAAACAAACCATCATTGGCGAAGAAAAAATAACCCAACTTAATATACAACCTCCTCAAACAGCCATTACCATTAAAGTTAACATTCCACGAAGTATAATTCAACTTTCATCGCGCACAGAATGTAAAGAAAAAAAATTATAATCCCCAACTATTGAATAATACACTAATCGTAAAGAATAACATACAGTTAGTCCCGTAGAAAAATAGTACAAAAAAAAACTAACTGAATTTAATGTAAATAACGAACTTATTTCTAAAATTAAATCCCTTGAATAAAACCCCGCTAAAAAGGGTATCCCACATAATGCTAAATTAGAAACATGAAAACATACTGAAGTTAAAGGCATCTGATAACACAAGCCACCCATAAATCGAATATCTTGACAATTCTTTATGTTATGAATAATTGCCCCAGCGCATATAAATAACAACGCCTTAAATAATGCATGGGTTAACAAATGAAAAAAGGCCAACTGAGGGAATCCCATTGATAAAATTCTTATTATTAACCCAAGTTGTCTCAATGTAGATAATGCAATAATTTTCCTTAGGTCAAACTCAAAATTCGCACCAAGGCCCGCCATAAATATGGTTAACCCTGAAATTAACAATAATCCAGACCCTAAACCATTCGTTGAAACAATACTATTAAATCGAATCAATAAATATACTCCTGCCGTAACCAAAGTTGAAGAATGTACTAAAGCAGACACAGGCGTAGGAGCTGCTATTGCAGCAGGAAGCCACGATGAAAAAGGTAACTGAGCTCTTTTTGTTATTGCAGCCAAAACTACCAATCCGCCAATAATTAATATAATATCAGAATTACCAGCCGCTTCCAAATAATAAATGTAATTTCATCTTCCAAAATTTAATATCCACGCAATCGCCATTAATAACGCGACATCACCAATTCGATTACACAACGCAGTTAACATGCCTGCATTATAAGATTTAACATTTTGATAATAAATTACCAAACAATAAGATACTAACCCCAATCCGTCCCAACCCAATAAAATTCTAATTAAATTGGGACTAATAATCAAAAACATCATTGATAACACAAACATTAAAACTAAAATAATAAAACGATTAATATAAACATCACCATGTATATACTTATCACTATAATAAATAACTAATGAAGAAATAAACAACACAAAACTCATAAACATTAGCGATATCCAATCAAACAATAAAGTTATAACTACAGAAGAACTGTTTAAATTAAACACTTCCCATTCAATAAAAACCACCACATCAAAAAAAATTCTATATAGTCTCCAACTTATTAAAAATAAAGATATTAATATCAAAAATACAAAACTCAAAAAACAAATAGATAACGATCATAAAATAATCTAAGGTAAATTTACCACTTCCTTGACACCACAAATCAACATTTTTCTTATAAACTACTTAGATATATTCATAAAATACATAAGTCCCCGTGCAAAACCAACACATTTAAAGGTAACCAATGTAATAATAATATTAAATATTCCCGTACATAACCCATTGAACAAGAATAAACACCTGAATAAATAAGCCCATGTTGTCCACATGAATATATATATAATGTATACGCAGCACTAAAAAATGACACTAACATAAGACTCAATATTGAGACACCTGATCAAGCCACCAAACTATTCAATAGCCCAATCTCACCTATCAAATTTAATGAGGGGGGTGCCGCCATATTGGATGATCTCAATAAAAATCATCACAACGCTATTGAAGGTATAAAATTTATTAATCCTCGATTAATTAAAAGACTACGGCTACCCAGCCGTTCATAAGAAATATTTGCTAAAGCAAACAACCCTGAAGAACACAAACCATGAGCAATCATTAACGTATAAGTTCTTCTAAATCCTCAACCCGTTATTGTCATTAAACCCCCTAAAGCTATCCCCATATGAACGACAGAAGAGTAAGCAATTAAAGCCTTCAAATCCATTTGCCGCAAGCAAATCAATCTTACCAAAAATCCACCAACTAATCTAATTCCAATCCAGATATAATTCAACTGTAACCCTAAAATAATAAGCATATTAAATACTCGAAGTAATCCATACCCCCCTAATTTCAATAACACACCTGCCAAAATTATAGACCCAGATACAGGTGCCTCAACATGAGCCCTAGGTAATCATAAATGTACTATAAACATTGGTATTTTTACTAAAAATGCTACTACCATTCTCAAATAAAATAATATACTAGTAAAATCAACATCCCCTAAAAATCCTAAATATAATCTTCCGTAATATCCATAAACCCCAAATAAACCTACTAATAATGGTAACGAAGCCAACAAAGTATAAAACAATAAATACACCCCCGCCTGTAGCCGCTCCGGTTGATATCCCCAACCCAAAATTAAAAATAACGTTGGAATCAATCTCCCCTCAAAAAATAAATAAAAAAAAAATAAACTCATACTTCTGAAAGTACAGTAAAGCATCAACATTAAAGTAACAATTATAAACAAAAATATTTTCTCAAAATACTTATAACGATAAACAGATTCTCTCGCAGTAATCATCAAAGCACAAATTCAAAAACTTAATAAAATTAACCCGTAAGATAAAATATCACTGCCGAATAAATAACTCAAATTTACAAATAAGGAAGTCCCACTACTTACAAAAATAAATATAAATGCTATCAAATATATTATTGCCTGAACCACTCACCAAAATCTATTCACAAAACATAGCGGGATTATAAATATTAATATCAACCCGAACTTTAACATTGCAACACACTAAATGTCTGAAAAAAATCATTACCATGTGTACGAATCATAGACACCAAAATTGATAGCCCCAATGCCCCCTCACATACAGAAAATGTTAAAAATACCATTCTAAAGTACAACTCAACCTCATAATAATTAAAGAACAAAAATATAATAAAAAATAACCCAAGAACAATAAACTCTAAAGATAACAATATAGCCAGCAAATGTTTACGATTAGAACAAAACCCCCAAACACCTGCCAAAAATATCACAGCCCCCACTAATCAATTAATATTTATTATCATTTGTTTTAGTAGTTTAAATTTAAAACACTGGTCTTGTAAACCAGCAACAAGTAACACTTCTAAAACTCAGAGAAAAGAACCTCTTATCATTAATCTCCAAAATTAATATTTTTYCCTATACTTTAAACTACTCTCTGCATACTTAATTTTAACATCCTAATAATAAATCTATTCAACAGAATTATTTTTACACGGCTCACCCACCCATTAACTATAACTTTAATTATTATCATACAAACCCTTTTGGTATGCTTATCCACAGGGTTAAAATCACCCTCATTTTGATTTTCCTACGTACTTTTTCTAGTATTCCTAGGAGGAATACTCGTATTATTCATCTATATTACAAGCCTCGCATCCAACGAAATATTTTCACTTCCCATTAAATTTACTCTACTAATTCTCCTTATAATTTCCGCAACCTTCATCATTTCTTTAATTTATGATCATTCCTGGCAACTCAACATCAACGATGATATAACATCAACCTTTATCACAGCCACCCCCTTACATATAGAATCCAATTATCTACTCACCAAATTGTATAACAATCCCTCAAGATCCATTACCCTCATACTCGTCTGCTACCTCTTATTAACCCTAATTGTTATTGTCAAAATCACAAATATCTTTTATGGCCCCCTACGTCAAAAAAACTAATGAATAAACCCCTGCGAACAGCTCATCCTTTATTTAAAATTGCTAATAATGCTCTAATTGACCTTCCTACCCCAGCTAACATCTCAGCCTGATGAAATTTCGGCTCATTATTAGGACTCTGCCTAATATTACAAATTCTAACAGGCTTATTCCTAGCTATACACTACACAGCACATATCGATCTCGCTTTCTCTAGTGTAACACACATTTGCCGAGACGTCAACTTTGGTTGATTCCTACGCACACTTCACGCTAATGGTGCCTCCTTCTTTTTCATTTGCCTTTACTTACATGTAGGTCGTGGAATATACTACGGTTCATATAACTACTTACACACCTGAATAACAGGTGTAATAATCTTATTTTTAGTTATAGGAACAGCTTTTATAGGATATGTTCTTCCATGGGGACAAATATCCTTCTGAGGGGCCACAGTAATTACTAACCTCCTATCAGCTGTTCCCTACTTAGGAACAGACCTAGTACAATGAGTATGGGGTGGATTCGCCGTTGACAACGCAACATTAACACGATTTTTTGCCTTTCATTTTATCCTCCCCTTTATTGTTACAGCTATAGTAATAATTCACCTTCTCTTCTTACACCAAACTGGATCAAATAACCCCCTAGGAGTTAATAGAGACGTAGATAAAATTCCCTTTCATCCCTACTTCACTTTCAAAGACATCTTCGGATTTATTATCTTAATCGCCTCATTAACACTTTTAACACTTCTTGCGCCTTATTTATTAGGAGACCCCGACAACTTTACCCCAGCCAACCCCTTAGTTACACCTGTACATATCCAACCCGAATGATATTTTTTATTCGCCTATGCAATCCTTCGCTCCATCCCCAATAAACTTGGAGGAGTTATTGCACTAGTATTATCCATCGCAATTTTAATAATCCTCCCATTTTATAATACACACAACTTTCGAAGTAACCAATTTTACCCTATAAACCAATTCCTTTTTTGATCTATAACTACAATTGTCATTCTACTAACTTGAATCGGAGCCCGACCCGTCGAAGATCCTTACATTCTAACAGGTCAAATTTTGACAGTCCTATACTTTTCCTACTATTTACTCAACCCCCTTATTCTTAAAATATGGGATAATTTAACAAATTAGTTATCAAGCTTTATGAAAGCATATGTTTTGAAAACATAAGACAGAGGTTAAATTCTTCTAATAACTTTACTAAAATTTATACACTAAATAATTATAGAAAATACAAAAACCCTTACTCCCAAATAAAACAGTAAGTAATTCAAAGAAAGGGGTAAGTAACTCCTTCATGCCAAATACATTAATTTATCATAACGAAACCGGGGCAAAGTCCCCCGAACTCAAATAAAACAAAAAGAAAAAAATGTTAATAATAAGAAAAACATTAATGATATAATATTCCCCCCCATAAACATAACACAAAACAACATTCTTATAAATAAAATACTCGCATATTCAGCTAAAAAAATTAAAGCAAACCCCCCTCCGCTATATTCAACATTAAACCCCGACACTAATTCAGATTCTCCCTCAGCAAAATCAAAGGGGGTCCGATTTGTTTCCGCTAAACAAGAGCTAAATCAAGCCAATATTAACGGAAAAGACATAAATATAAATCAAATATAACCCTGATATCGTATAAAATCCGTTAAACAATAACTATCAATTAAAAATACAAAAGATAACAAAATTAATGCAAGACTTACCTCATAAGAAATTGTTTGGGCAACGGCTCGTAAGCCCCCCAACAATGCATAATTTGAATTAGATGACCACCCAGCAATTATTACCGTATAAACACCTAATCTTGTACACGCTAAAAAAAACAACAACCCCAAATTAAAACTAATTAATCTAGTAGCAAAAGGAAACACCATTCATCCCAACAAAGCCAAAAATAACCCTACTACAGGAGAAAAATAATATAAAAAATAATTAGATACAATAGGAACTATTGATTCCTTAGTAAATAACTTAATAGCATCAGCAAATGGCTGAGGCAACCCAACTAACCCCACCTTATTGGGGCCCTTCCGAATTTGAATATAACCCAATACTTTTCGCTCCAACAAAGTTAAAAATGCAACCCCAATTAATACACAAATTACTAAAAATAATATGCCCACTAACGTTAATCTTAATTCCTTCCACACTACTATCTGTAATACATATTACATTTTTGAATTCTAAATTCAAGGCACTTTTCTGCCAAAATAGTCAAATTATTATTCTTCCAGTAATAATAAAAACTATTTTTCATACTTGGTCCTTTCGTACTAAAGCATTCTATTCAAATAAGGATAGAAACCGACCTGGCTCACGCCGGTCTGAACTCAGATCATGTAAGATTTTAAAGGTCGAACAGACCTATTTACTAAACTACTGCATTTAATCATTTTCTTAGTCCAACATCGAGGTCGCAACCCCCTCTTTCGATAAGAACTCTCAAGTAGGATTACGCTGTTATCCCTAAGGTAACTTTATCTTACAATCATTAATATTGGATCAACCACCCATAAAGCAATGTAAACATTATAAAGAGTTTATTATATCTTCATGTCACCCCAACATAATACAATTATAATACAAATACCAATTAACCTAAATGAATACTTACCACAATTATATAAAGCTCTATAGGGTCTTCTCGTCCTCTATTTACATTTAAATTTTTTAACTTAAAAAATAAATTCAACTTATTATATAGAGACAGCCTATACCTCGTCAAACCCTTCATACCAGCCTTCAATTAAAAGACTAATGATTATGCTACCTTTGCACGGTCAAAATACCGCGGCCCTTCAATATTTCAGTGGGCAGGTCCGACTTTAAATTCAACACAAAAAGACATGTTTTTGTTAAACAGGCGGGTAATAAAATTTGCCGAGTTCCTTAACATAAATTATAATCACTTTTATTATCACAATATATATATATACTAATTTTATCATTATTACAAACACTCTAATAATTATATATTCTATTTCAATAAACCAACTAAACTTTTTATAAAATCATTTAAGAAAAAAATAATTTATAACAACCTTACTACTGATAGCTAATTTAAAGCCTACAATTTACTTAAATTAATAAAAATTATAGTTAACAATCTAGAGCTTATCCCCCAAACTATTATTTTACCCTTATAAACATTTCTCTAATAAAACCTTTACAAAAATAAACTAAATTAAATTTACTTCTTGAAAAACCAGATATCTTAAGAGTCGATAACATATCATTCCCAATTTATTATTTCCAATAATTATTCAACATTAATAAACGTAATAAATTAACTCCTCTCAATTCGGGAAACAATACGCTCCTATTCCAAATTTAATAAACCCTGATACACAAGGTACAACAAACAATCTACTTTTCATAAAATTACTATCCTATTTCAATACTCCCTTACGGTACTAATTCATTATCATAATCAAATCCATTCTAACATTAATACTCAGATAATTCCTTCTAAAATTATTTTTATTAAACATCACATTCAATTTCACAATCAATAAATATATTCTTCTCAAAATAATTCGAATCGCACGAACCCCTCCTCAGTGTAAATGAAATGCTTAACTACTAAGCTTTACTTTGTTCATTCTAGATACACTTTCCAGTACATCTACTTTGTTACGACTTATCTCACCTTATAATGAGAGCGACGGGCGATGTGTACATGCCTTAGAGCTAAAATCACATTATCATAATCTAACAACATTACTTTCAAATCCACCTTCAAATATCTTTCCATTACATTATCCATTTAAATAAACTTTTATTGTAATCCATTTCTTACTTAATTATAAGCTGCACCTTGACCTGACATATTCTTCTCCACAATTAATTCTTCCAAAGATCCAGAAAATTTTTCTCTTAAAAGATAATCTTATGACGGCGGTATACAAACTGAACACATACAAAACCAAGTTAAATTTAACGTGTGCTATCGATTACAGAACAGATTCCTCTGAAAAGACTAAAACACCGCCAAATTCTTTGAGTTTCAAGAACTTAACTCTTACTACTCTAGTATTCACCTTAACACTTAAAATAATAGGGTATCTAATCCTAGTTTAAATCTTAAGTTTCAAAGCTTCATTATCTTAACTAAATACAACTTCCTTCTTAAAATTTCACCTTTATAAAACAATTTAATATCTATAAACTTCAACTAACTTTATCTACCAACAACATTTATTTAAATCCTAAGTCTAACCGCGGCTGCTGGCACAACTTTAGCCAATCATATATCAAATTACTAATTCCAAGAGACCTTGATTATTAATACCAAATACTGAGATTAATATAAATATCATTAAGATAAACTCATACCACACATTAATTTTCATGTATAAACATTCAACTAATAAATTCTAAAGCAAGAATAAAACTTTAATTTAAATAACCAAACTTATAGGCCATTCCACCCAACCTGCACCTAGCCAACATTTAAAAAAT